ATAGCTTTCCACTTGCTCAAGTAATAAGAGGTTTCATGTTAATAACTCAATCCACTCTTAGAAAATATATTACATTACCCTCATTAATAATAGCCAAAAATATTGGACGTATACTATTATTGCAAGTTCCCGAGTGGTCTGAGGATTTTAAGGAATGGAATAATGAAATGTATGTTAAATGTACCTATAATGGTGTTCAATTATCCGAAACCGAATTTCCTAAAAATTGGTTACTAGACGGGATTCAGATAAAGATCCTATATCCTTTCTGTCTGAAACCTTGGCATAGCTCTAAGCCAAGGATCTTTCATATAGATCGAATAAAAAAAAAGGAACAAAAATATGATTTTTTTTTTTTAACAGTTTTTGGAATGGAGACTGAACTTCCTTTTGGTTTTCCTCGAACCAAAAATTCTTTTTTTGAACCAATTATTAAGGAATTAAAAAGAAAAGGCTCTCTAGTTCTAATAATTTTTAAAAAAAGGATAAAATCCTTTATAAATATCTTAAAAAAAAAATTGCTTATTAAAGTTATTCTATTTTTAAAAAGAATAATAAAAGAACTCTCAAAACTAAACCCAATTCCATTATTTAGATTAAAAAAAGTATCTAAATTAAGTCAAACTAAAAAAGAAAAAAAAATGAAAATAACCCCCAATCAGAAAATTAATGAATCATTTAATCAAATTAAATCTACAAATTGGAGAAATTATTTACTGAGAGAAAAAAAAATGAAAGATCTAATTGCTAGAACAAGCACAATCAGAAATGAAATAGAAAGAATAAAACAAGAGAAAAAAAAAGGAATTCCGAAAATAAATATTAGCCATAATAGAACAAGTTTGACTGTTAAAAGATTCAAATCAAAAAAAAATATTTTTAAAATATTAAAAAGAATAAATACTCGAGTCGTTCATAAATTCTATTTAAAAAACAAAAAAATTACTGAAAAAATCTACATGAATTTATTTTTATCTATCATTACTATTCGTAGAATAAATATGCAACTTTTTATTGAAAAAAAAAAAATGGAAAAATACATTTCCAATAATCAAAGCAATGAAACAAGATTTGATAAACCAAATAAAATTAAATTTATTTCCAATAGAAAAAAGTCGCTTCATAATATTCTTAATAAGAATTCACATAATTTTTATGATTTAGCCTCCTTGTCGCAAGCATATGTCTTTTACAAATTATCAAAAATACCCGCTCTTAACTTGTACTTATATAAGTTAAGACCTATTCTTGAATATCATGGAACTTCTTTGTTTCTTAAAACTTCACTAAATAATTTTTTTGAACCACAAAAACTCTTTTATTCTGAATTAAAACAAAAGAAACCTAAAATTTATGCAATAAATCAATGGCAAAGCTGGTTACGAAGTCATTATCAATACAATATTTCTCCTATTACCTGGTCTAGATTAAGAGCACAAAGATGCCGAAATAGAACCAATAAACGTGATACAATTCAACAACAAAATTTAAACAAACAGGATTTTTATGAAAAAAATCAATTAATTTATTACAAAGTCTATTCATTACAAAAAAAAAAAGAAAATTTTAAAAAATCTAAAAGATATAATCTTTTATCCTATAGATTTATTAATTATGAACATAAAAGGGAGCCGTCTATTTATGGCTCAACATTTCAAAAAAGAAAGAGTTCTTATAATTACAACACACATAAAAATAAAATTTATAAAATATTTGAATTAGGAGATAGCCCTATTAATCATTTTTTATTAAAAAAAAATATTAGGAATATGGAAAAAAATACGGATAGAAACTATTTTGATTGGGAACTTTTTCATTTTTGTCTTAGAAAGACAATTGATGTTGTAACTTGGATCAAGATCGATATCAATAGTAATAAAAAGACTCAAACTGGGGCTAAAACAAATCAAATAATTCAAAATTTTGATAAACAAAAAAGTTTTTTTCTTATGATTGATCCAAAAATGAATTTACTAAAAAAAAAAAAAAAAATTTATGATTGGATGGGAATGAATAAAAAACTACTAAGTGATTCCATATTGGATTTCAAACTTTGGTTTTTCCCAGAATTTATACTACTTTATAATACATATAAAATGAAACCATGGAATATACCAAGCAAATTGCTGCTTTTCAATTTAAATATAAATGAAAGAGATAATAAAAACACTAATAGAAAGCAAAAAGGGGTTATATTGTCGAATAAAAAAATTGATTTTGAATTAACAAAAAAAAAAAAATCTGCAGACGAAAGAGATCTTAGATCAAATAAAGAAAACCTTAAAGATATTGAAGAAAATTATTTGCAATCCAATATAAAAGACTATAAGAATAAAAAAAAATATAAAAACAATACAGAAGCAGAAATGGATTTGTTCCTGAAAAGGTATTTTATTTTTCAATTAAGGTGGAATTTTACTTTGAACCAAAGAACCATTGAAAATATCAAGGTATATTGTCTCTTGCTTAGACTAGGAAATCCAAGACAAATAACTCTATC